ACTTGATACCCTTACTCGCATTGGTCATATATAAAGTCTCACCCGGGAATGGTACGAAGACTGCCTTCAAAGGCGATGGAATGGAAGAGCATCAACCCCGGGATTCTTTCCCCGACTACAATCAATTCAATCCTCTCCTTACAGTCTCGAAAAGGGAAACTTGATTTTGACAATAGCAATAGCAGAAAAAGTCCTGGATCACAGGCGTCCAAGGATGAACCATCCATCATTTCGCATTCCATTGAAGTATCAGCACCAGTCAAAGGCGTGGACAAAGTACTATCCTGAGATTTGAGATTTGCAGTAGCGCCTATTTGTTACTCAGACTCAGGCGGATCCGGTGGGATGGGAGGATTTTGTGGAGGTGGTGGGTTCTAACTCTTAGGGTTGGTCTTTGAAAGGTTGTTAGGCGCGGGAAGAGGTTCAGAAGAAGCAGGAAGTGGCTTCGAAGCTGGGAACCAAAGGCTAGTTGGTTAGCTTGTTCATACAGCGCTGGACTTGCTCGCTGGGATAGAGGCTTAGCTTGAGAGCTGGTTTGCAAAAGATCCCAATCCTAACAATAGATCTAGGGCCGGTCGTCTAAATCCTTGTTCTTTTGTTCTAGATCAAAAGATTTCATTCATTCATAAGAAAAAAAGCATTTCTCTGATTTCTAAAATAGAAAGAGTATAGTTACGGTTTCAGGGCTTAGAGAGACCGGAGTAGGTAATTAGTCGAAGCAAGGAAAGGAGGCTTCAATTCAATGGAATGCTTTGTTGGTTTAGCTCAAGGGGTCCGGTTTTTCGGTTTAGTGTGGAAGGGAGGCGCTCTTTTTCGAGTAGTTCAGGCTCTCTTCTCAAGCAAAGGAAGATCTCTTCCCGGGCTTCTTCTCCCTTCTATGATGAACTTTCTTCACTTCAGCTTGCTAGCGCTTGGCTGACTTTGACTATAAGAGAGAGGAATAGACATCTCTGAGGTGCTACCAGTAGGTTGTCATTGAGACCTTGATTGATACCCCTTTTTTAGATCTTGAAAACAAGCCTACTGTGGTGTGGCATTTCGTGATTGAGTTCTCATTCCTACTCTCATCTGAGAAGGAGATAGCCAGACGGGAACCTTTCTTAGCGCTTAGATAGATGGTAGTGAAGAGCAGATGAACTAGACCAGACAGCTTGATGGAAAGGATAAAGCCAAAACTCTTGCTCTTATCCATAGGTGGCCGTGATCGATCAAACGGATGCGCCGCCACTGCTTTCTAGAATTCTGATATCTAATTATCTCAACGAAGAAAGAGAAAGAAGCAATTCCCCGGCCATTACACGATGCAAGAGCAAATGAGAAAGCAATGCCCCTTAGCCACTCGGGGTGATCCACTACTGACCACTAAACTCAAGCTAAAGCAAAGGCACCTGACTAGCACGATGCGGGCTATGGTGCTAAACCCAGACAAGGCAATTTCCCCTGACTTTGACCGGTTCGACACCCGAAAAAGCCAGCTCCTCGATATCCTTCAACGGGAGGAACTTCAATCACTCAAGTAAACCCCTTAGCCGAATCAAAGAAACTGGGAAATGGTTATCCACTTGGAACATCATAGACTGGCTCCACGACACCGGCAGACGGAAAGAAAGGTCGGTTCCCTCAAAGCTTGGCCAAGAAAGCCAGTGCCAGCTAATGAGACATGCCATCCATCCATAGTCCTACTTCTAGTGGATCGAGAATGGATTCGACGTTCGGATGTCTTAAATGCAGAAGTTCAGAAAAGCAAAAAGGTCAAGAACTAGAGCAGGAAGGGACAAAACAAAAGGGAGCGAAGTCACTTCTAGCTTCTTTCTCTTGCCCAGGCCAGGAGTTCATGCAAAGGCAAAGGCCTTCTTTTCTTCTTCTTCTCGCAACAGACGGTTCGATCAAAGAGTGCAGCTGGCTAAGCCGCATCTTCTGCTTTAGTTTGAGCGCGAGTGCTTGAAATGTCTTCACTTAGTCCGGACAAATTCTCTTCCGTCACTAGCCATTGCTCTAGATGCTCTTGTCTCGAAGAGTCAGAGTCATATGCCGATCTTCATGCCATCCTCATTACTAGCTCTGACGACTAGTCCTCCGCTAATCAAATACCTGCAAACAACCCCTCCGAAACAGGGCATTCGTCGTAAGCCCTTTCCTCTTATCTGTTGTTATCTTACCTGCTCCTCGAACAATTGAATCAATAGTCATTGATATCCACACCCACGCACAAAGAATAGGCTGTGAATGTCCTCTTTTCAGGAATAGAATCGGACATGGAATGCGCTCTGACTTCATCCGATAGGCCTGTCCTCGTTCTAGTAGTGGGCAAATCCCCTGCTCTCTTTGAAAGACTAGGCTGTGGGACTGATGACTCGGCACTATTTTCAATGGCCACTATGCTTAAACATTAGCTATTGCTATTTTTCACCCCAGATTCCCCGCCCTTGGAACGTCTTTGAGGAGAAATCCTTTCCTGAAGTTCAACAAGCTATTGGAAACCGGTAGGCTATATGACGTAGCAGGGACCAATCATACCCAGATCCGGCCCGAGCGGACATGGTGATTAGACATTGAGCGGAGCTCTTCCTGCGGTCTCACAGGCTCTTGCTTCCTGAACCTTACGGAATATGGCAGATTGGAATGAGACCGTTGTGGCTCCTGGCTGTCAAGAGGCTAAAGCCCTTGCGAGAACCTTTCATCCGAGTCTAAAAAAAAACCATGACATCTTACACAATAAGACGATAGGCGAATGGGAACACAGCCAGATAGACATTCCGCCCCCTATACCTCAAAGGGAATCGCCCTCTACTCTACGACTTAGAAGACTTAGAATCCTTTTTTCTGATAGACAGAAAGATAAGAAAAGTAGTCTCCCCTTAAGTGAAGTGGCTTCGGGCCCGGTTACACAGGAAAAAATAGAAATCAGCACTTTCAGCGGGAACAGCTACAAGAACTCAAGCAGCAAGAGCATTTATCTCGCTCGTCACACACGCACGTGAGGAACTCAACTACAAAGAGAAAGAAGTCCTTTAGTGACCTATCAGGCTAGCTATAAGAAGAGAGAGGTGGAAGTAAGCTGCGGCATCCTATCTACTTCGATACTATATTTCGGAGAATAGGGTGTGACAACCGATATTCCGTTCCTTGCTTTCAAGGGGGCTTCGCTCTAATCACTTTTTGTAAGAACCTTAACTCAACCAAGAGAGTGAAAGACAGTTCCTGCAGCCATCGTTCGGGACCAAGACCCGTGAGTCCCTCACTTGATACGATCAAAGAAGTTCCCTCCGGGGTTCTTCCCAGCGGGGCTAGTTACACGGGCTCCCAGTTCCCTGACGGGGCTTTTCACTCACTATCAAGAGTCTGAAAATGCAGTCTACTTCTGTTCATCAACTCATTGAGACTCTTTTCTTTCTTTTTGATATCACTGCTTCCTAAATGGATATTGGCCTTCTAGCTAAGTCAAATCACAGTCTTCTCCCTTATTCGATAGCTAGCTCCTGGCCTGAAGGAAGGAATGCATCAATGGAAGTCGGGGAGGGAATGAGTTGAACTTGACCACTCGACTGAAAGTGAAAGAACTCCATTACTCAATGGAGAGGATAGGTGCTATTCAAATGTCTAACCTACCGATTCCGGCGTTAGGGCTAATATGCTGCTCTTCTTTTCATATCCAATGTGCTGCTATTCTTTCCTATGAAAGATTGCTAACGAAATTGTCATGAAGCATGCCCAAAAGTCCCATTTTATTGCTTAGGTAACATCATGCTCGGACTTCGTTTAAGTGAAGTCCTTTTGCTTAGCGCGCTGCTCATAGCTGCAGTCCCGGTTTCAGGATTCTGGAATAGCACACATAGACGGACTTCGCAGCGTAGGTTGCCCTCCTTAAAAACGACTTCCCGCTCGTCTTCCTCTGTGTACTTATGCCCCCTTCCTTTAGGTTGTTTTCAAAGGGGATTGCCCTATTCCATCAAAAACTTGAAACATAGCTTCGATTTAGTATTCCTAAGCTACAGACGCTGTAAGCCCTTGCCAGAACAGAGTTTGGTTGCTATAGTAATGGAGCAGGTGCATCTATTGAATTTCAATAGAAGTCGGTGCGGTGGCGTAGTAGGCATAGGCGGTGAATTGAAGATACCTGAAAAATGAAATGAAATGCCGACTCGTGAAAGAGAAGATGTATGGAGACATAGAGGCGTCCGGTGGTCAGATCAAGGCACTTTGATTGTAGCCTTTTTGGTTATCGCCATAACCAAAGTCGGCATGAAATCTAAGGCTGTTGAGCTCTTTGTCCGAGGACGATCTCCTAATTGCTAGTCCGAATCAAGGGCCAAAGTCCTACCCAGGAAAAACCTTCCTCTTCTTTCAGTTCTAGTCGCATCTTCGGACCTATTCCTTAAGGTCGGAGCTAGTAATTCCAACTAAAGGAATTCAACAACTAGGGGCATCCCCATTGTGAGCTTCCCTTCGATCCTCATACCATACTGAATACCATACTGAGCTGCCTAGCTCCAAGACTTGTAGTTGAGCCTATTACTAACCTTTCCTAGCCTATGGGGAATACAAGGGGGAATCCTCACAGTCAGATAGCTATGAGTGAAAGAAGAAAGATAGTTTAGAGTTTACCGTAGCTACTTCTTCCCCTGGCAAGACTTTGAAAGTTGGGGAAGAGAAAGAAGTTCCCCTCCAATCCAACACTTATTCGTATCTAATAGCTTCTTCGAGCCTTGTTCGATCGAGATTCAAGTTCATCTTTTAGGGCGAGTTAGCGGCTTCGCTTCCCCCTATCTAAGTTTGGTCTATCCCATTACCTTATAGATGAGATAGATGAGTTAGTACCTGAATTCCTTTCCCTAAATTCCGAAAATGGTCACCGGGCTTCAAAAGCCGGTACCCTGCTTGACTGCATTCCCGGTTCTATTTAGTCGAGGTTTGAGGAATCCCTCCTTTTCAATAAGTTCTCAACCCCTCTTGGGTCAACTACAAAGCCTGTTAGCTTCGGCTTCTTCTTTGGCAATGCCAGATAATCCGCTCTTCCTGCACTTGCTCCATATTCTGATTCTCTTGTGGAAAGCGAGATAGCTCAGTATTCTATAGTGAAAAGGGTTCTGATTATGAAACCCCGGTCAACGGTGAAAGGTGCATTTGTGGGCTCTACGATGGTAATGCCACTGTTCATTCTCTCCCAGGATTTTTGCTGTGTGAGTCAATTCCCGCACTAAGATGGGATCTCCAGTCGTCCCCTTTTCCTTTTTCTCGGGATTAGGGTTTTCCCTCAGTCTTCTTCTTTTGTATTACCATTCACCAGGAGACGAAATCCTCCCAATCCGGTCAAATCAGGAAGTCAACTGAGAAAACAGTTTCAGTTGGAGTTGGATTCCATGTCGCTTAGGGTGAGTTGCCTGCCAAAAAAGTCTGACTTAAGCCCTGGTAGTGCTTTCGCCTCTCCAGTTGCAGTCCTTCGCCCTGACTCTGAAGAGCCTGTTGTAGTAGCTTTCGATGTCGGTTTGAGATCTGGGTCTGCGCATAGTACCTCTTTCGTTCCATATCGATCCCTGTCAGCCCGAAAGTCTCTTATAGAGACTTATAGCCGGGTCAAGGGCAAAGGAAATCTCTGAGTCTGTAGACAGTTGACTTTCTCAATCTTGTTCAATTGCAGTTCTAAGGGCATCTCTTTCTCTTCCAGTTGTTGACTTTGCTTTCAGTTCAGTAGGTGAGTTTTCAACTAGATAGGGTGCCATTCCTTCTACAATTGCCATTGATCCAGTTTCAATTATATTGATAGTCCTACTTGCGGACAGTTCAAGTTCCTTTTCAGGAAATGGGATCAAGCATCTAGTCTCTTTGATTCTGTCTTCTTCTTCACTGGGGTTTGAGTTTCAGTACCAGGCCTAAAGGGCTACCAGTTCTACTATTTCGTATTTCATAGTTTTTTCCCAGGAGGGCTCACTAGGATTTCTCTCTTTGCTGTCGATCCTGGTCCTGTTGGAGTGTCAGTTGCCAGCTATTAAGTGCCAGTTGAAATTCCCCTCCAGGCAGCAGGGTCAAGGGCTAGGGCAGACACAAGTGAAGAGCGAGGGGAAAGGATCAAGGGTGCGTAGTTCTTACCCGCTTTATCTGGTAGGTCTAGGATTGGTAGGGTTCACTGGTACACAGGACCTTTCTTTGTGCTACCAAGGTGGCACAGGACAGGCATTCTCCTTATGCGGATACCTCTATTCTATTAGTGAAGCTTGGCAACCCCTACCCAACTCTTTTCAAAAACATGGGGGAGGAGCGAAGCTGGCACGCGGAGTCTAGCTACTACTACACGAGTACCACACACTACTCCACAGCTCTAGGCTTGAAATTCAAGCTTCATCAGCTACAAGACAATCAAATAAACAGCTGCTACGAGATTGAATCAGCTTCAGGCTTTCAAGCAAAATCAGCGTCTGCCAACGATCAGAGTTTCATTGAATTGGGAAAAGCCTCATCGTTGTTATACTTGGTTTAGAGGCGCTATTGACGCCCAACGTTATTACCCAAAAGAGGCAAATCTCCCGCTTATCGATTAGGGCGAGTATGTAAACCCCCTCGACCTTGAAACAGTCTGAGTCATTTCTTTAGGGTTTCACAAATCACTCTATGAAAGCCAACTCATAGTAATAGGCAGGACAGGAGATTACTACGTTAATGCGAGTTAGGCTCCTCGATTGCATTCTCAATTGAGAACAAGCATGCCTACCTACTATCCCAAACAAAGGAAGGGAAACTGATCCTCCAAGCAGCCCACGAAGGATCTTGCTTTTGTCGGATCGATGCTGGTCGTTACCATAAATCAAGCTCGGGTACCCGGTATGTCCAGGTCTGTCATACCAGATAGACCTGGATGCCCTACCAGGGAATCCTGGGGTGGAGGCCCAGAATAGGGGGAGTGCTATAGTAGAAGAACCTGCTATTGCTATAGAATTGGAAGAAACAAAGCTCTTACAGGAGGAATTGACCGAAGAGGATCTCATAAGGACAGGGGACCTGTTGGAATATTCTGATTGACGACACCGAAACTCCTGTCCGCTAGCAGAAGAAAAGAACTGCTTCCCCAGAACTCTAGCTACAGGCTCACTTACTTGTTTGTGTACTCCATTTTACTTACACCGACAGTGACATCGCTTTCTTAGCGTCAGTCTTTTCTTGACTTTGAGGCGCTTTTTTCCTTTTCTTCGCTCATGTAAGCCAGAGCTAGAGCTGTTCACTTTTCCCTACTTACTGGCTTGACTGACTTGGGTCTAGTTATGCTCACTAGCCGCACTTTCTGAAAACTGGGTAGAATTAGAATCTGGTATTTCCTCACCTCAATTGCTTAGCTTCTTTTCCTTACATCTTCGCGATCGTTATAACTCTGTCTTACCCGATCGTTCCTGTGAGCTATCTTCTTCGTCTGAAGCTTCTTGCCAGTTAGATTGAGTCTTGATTGATTTACTGCATACTTGAGTGCTACTGCTTTTCGCTTAGCTACGGAAATCCGTAGCGGCTATCCTGCATTCACAGCTTCTTAGTTGCTTCATAGCCTTCATCCGGGACAAGTCAAGAGGAGAAAGGCAGCTTTGAGCTTTTCATACTTTCCTGTTCTGCTATCCGCTGTTCTTAGCTCTCAGGGTGCTTCGCTTGAGCTCAACCATCCGGGATGCTTGTTTTCTGAGGATGATTCTTTCGCGTCAGTCAGGGAAGTGTTGAGCCAGAGTAGAGATGACCTTTTCAGCATCGCTGTGAGAGCATCCGAGTGAATAATTTCTTTCTGTCAATGGCATGCTTCAATAGTTTCTTAGTGCTTCCCTTTGTTCTTGCAAGAGATCAAGACTGGTAGGCAGGCTAAGGCCAGAGATTCAATGCCCGAGGTCTTTCCTCTCCTTGAGTCGAGTTACTTCATAACCTCTTCTTCTGATTCTAGTCGTCGTCACTCTCTCTTTTCTCTTTCTCATACTAAGATAGAAAAAAATCCGGCTGGAAAGATAGCGGTCGCTATTCTCAACTTAGTCTATCAGAGGTCAGCTTTTCCTAACCCTAAAAGAAGGCATTGTCTTGCTTTGGCTCCCCTGACCGACCTCAGGCCTCCCTTCCATCAAGCAAAAGGGCACAAGACTGATGTGTGTCGAACTCTCAGAAGAGGGAGACCTATAAGACTCGTCCGTGAAAGACGTCATTGTTGTTGCTGAGAGTCAAAGGCAAAGGTCCGGCCCAGACCTAGTAGTCTAAGTAATCAGTCCAAATCCCCGCTCCAGTTGCCTTGTCTTACCTTGTTCCATGCTATTGACGGATCGGATCGTGAGACTGAGACTTTATAGCTCTAGTAGTTCCCGTGAGTCAATGAGTCAAAGGTCTATTAGTTCTCTCCGTCTACCACCTAATGCCTGACTTCCAACCGTTTAGTCTGGTGTTGAACTAGTAGTTGCTGAGGGAGCTCTCAATGCCTTTCTGCCAGCTAGACCTGACCTCCTTCCTAGGACATGCCTTCTTGAAGAACCAGCAGTCCCTGGGGAATTCAATAATAGAAAGAAGGGTTCAAAGTTGTAGTTGCCGCCCCGGTCTTGACTTGTAATGCGTGCAAGCATAAGAAAAGGCTCAACAGAGAAGAAAGTGAGCTAGGCCCCCTCACAGGTCCTGCTTAAGCTCCAAGCCTTTTCCCTACAATGGATGTGCCTTTCTGGAAGGGAAAGAACTTATCAAAGACCAACCAAGCCTTCTTCTATCTGCTTTAGCTTCCCGAAGTCAGTAGTCTCTTTCCCTATCCGTTCCTTTCTGACTGGTCCATCCAGTGGTAATCGTTCATCTGGTCGTACTTCATTCAAAGTCCCCGAGCCGTATGAGTGGAGGTACATAGGTCGCTTCCTATCTCCCTCTCCCGATCGGGGGATTTCACATGGTTTGAATCCAGGGCGGTGGGAGAAAGAAGAAAGCAAAGACACTCACATGTTGGTTCTCCAAGTGAAATAAGGAATTAGAGAGAGGTACTGGCTAGAGGACGGCTTACTCTACGCCAATGGCGGGCTCCTATTCGTTCCCAACTCATGATCTCAAATAGCCGTACCGTAGTAGGAGAGAAGAAAAGAGGCTTCAGCTTCTTGAAGTTTCACCAACGGAATAGTCTTGGATGAGAAAGCCCATTATCCGTATGATCAAACTGCTCCTGATGCTTTGTTTTCTTGATAGAATGGTCATCCTCCTAGGCTACTACTTCCCGCTCCCGGTTCCCCCCCGTGAAGTGGGAAAGGATAATCAATGGTTCGCTACTCGACCTCGCTCCGACTTCCTTCAGGAGTGGACTTTTTGCTAATTCTCATTCATTGACCAAGTTTCTCTATCGAGAATGCATTTTGAAAGCACCGTGAAGGTCTACCTCGGATCCAATCGTTTCGGCCCTCTCACCCTTATCTCTGATCGGAGATAGAAAGGATTGAATGCGAAAGCCTAGTTCCAACGAAAGTAGAGCAGCAGGGCTAGAAAATGGCATTTCAGCAAGCCGATGTGATTGATTGTTCGAATCACATGTAAGAACGACCAATAGGGATAAGGGCTAGCGTCAGGAGCATAATAAAGGCGAGTTTGCTCAGGTAGGTGTATGATATAGAGTTTCTCGGTTCTGATGGATCCGGGGAGCTACTCCCATATGTGCCTTTCGACCTTCAGGCCGATTGGGACATGGCTCCTTGCTCGAATTTCTTTTCTAGTCGGGGTTCTTTGTTCGGCCTGCCCGCCCGCGTTCAAAAAAGAGCATGAAAGTTCTGAAATTCTTTGGTCAAGAGGGGTCATTCACCAAGGAGAAAGGGCCCTTATCTCAGGACTGGATGGGACTGATCTAGGAGTCATTTTGTCATCTCTGTACCGACTTCTACATCACGATGACTTTCGAAAGCTTATATCAAATCAAAGCCCTCCCTTCTTTTCCGGAGGGACCCTTCCTTCTATTCTTTTGACATAAGTCAAGCTGGCTAGCCAAAGCTTCTTGAATGACCAACTCTTGCTCGTCCTTTTGGGCCCTTGACTTTGAGCTTTTCTTCTGTATGGGCCTAGTGCTTTGGGTCTCCAAGGCAATAGCCTTACCTTTGTCCAGTCTTGTTGGCTGAGTACGCGGAATTCAATGTTGATCAGACTGATGGACAGCAGAAGAAGTCTGAGGGTTTCCCACGTCCTCCCCCTCTTGTAGGGCAGCATACCTATTTTGAGCATTGTCTTAAAGGGTCATGGTGCGTCCAGAGGTACGATTTCCACCAGACTCGGATGGTTGAGGGTTGGTTCTAGAGTTGCTCTGTCCCATCGGCTTTTTCGCACGCCTTCTGCTGGGAGCAAGGAGCCACTCCCCCGTACGCTTTCTCGGCAGTCGCAGCGGGAGTTGCAGCGGTTACAACGGCTAGAGTTCTCCCACTTTCCGATGATGTTTCCGGCGGCAGAAGCAGCCATTTGAAAAGGGCAGTTTTCTTCCCTATGGCCAAAGACTCCACAGTGAAAAGAAAGCATATGTATTGCTTCATACTCGACTTTCTGAACCCTCCCCCTAAATTCTGACTTTCGGCAATAGAGGTTTGTCTAAGTCGATTTCGACACAGACCCTCGCATAGCAACCCCCTGGTGGCACCTAAGGTATTTTCGATCAACTTTGAGAGTTTTGCCGATTTGATTTCCCAGTCTGTGGAGGAATCGAGCATCATAATACTCAGTGGGAAGTTCCGGTAGTCTGACCCTGACCGCCGTTTTGGTGATACCTTCCGTCGATGGCCGGAATTCAGGAGACCCTTTCTTTATTGCAAGGTAATGACCTGAGACAGTGTATGGTCCCTCCAGGAGTACAAAATGTTCATCTTCCTTCCGACAGGTCCATAAGAGAGAAATTTGATGAAGGAATTCCCCAGATGGCTTTTGTCCTGTTTAGCAATGTTGAGAAGCTAACTGAGCGGCCAAGCACCTTGTTGATTAGAGTTTTTCTCCATGGCTTTCTCAGCTCCTCAACTCTGAGAATGATTTGAGGCCAAGCTTCCTCTCGGTTTGGGGTCGCTGCACGAAAGCAAAGATTCTTTCTTTTCTCCCACAAAAGCCATATTCCTCCACTGGACCCCTGAGCATCCTCTTTGAACCAATTCGGAAATCCCATGGACTGAATTACTGAATCGGCACGACTACCACTGATCTTAGGCTCAATCAGAACAGCAATTGAAGGATGGTGTAGCCCTATCAAGTCACGAAAAGCACGACGAACAACAATTGGCTTTGAAGCCCCCCGTTCCAACACAGAACACTAATCATCAAAATGATTAGCAAGAAAGGAAAGGCAAGAAAAATGAAGCTGTGGGAGAAGAACCCCCCTCACATATCATATTCCATTGCATCCAAAACCCCAGTGCTCGACGAAGCGGAAGAGTGGGTGTCAGTGATTGCCGATACATTCTCGGGTGGTATAGTGCTTTGCCCATCCGAGAATTCAACTTGGGATGAAGGGGTACTGGAGTTATCAGGCGATTCCGAAAGATTCGGATGGTGAATTAGGCGGGGAAGATTTTGAATTCAAACATCACTCTTGGTCAGGTTCACAAGAGGAAGGAGGCACTGTGGATGTGGGTCGGTGTCTGGGTAGCAGTAATGGGCTGGGCAGGTGAGGCATTTTGAGTAGGCTTAGTACTTCAAGTACTGGGCTTAGGATAGGAAGGAGAGGATGGGACAGAGGGCAGTGACTTAGTACCAGAGGTACTGGGCTTGGTTTTAGCAATGGATGGGCCCGAGGGGGAAGCTTGTGTGCTAGTGGTTTTGGGCTTGGTTCTTGGCTGATGTTTAGGGCTCTGAGTCACAGGGGTTTTATCAATTACAATTGCCTTACCTTTATCAATTGGCTTAGGAGCAGCCGTGGAGACAGATTGCGAAGAAGGAGACACTCCTCAGGGACCAGTACTTGGAATCTCTTATTCCCTATTCCCTGAGGGAATCTTTGAATTCCTTGGCCAAGTATGGGGCTTGATTCAAAAGATCTTTCCTTGCTTCTTATCTATTAGTCTATTCATTTCATCCTTCCCTCATTCTATTCTATTTTTGCTTGATTGGCTTTTTTCTAAGAAGAGGGCTTTTGCCGGAAAGATTGACCAGCATCAGTGAAAGTCGTCTATCTAATCGAATGCCTTTTGTGCATAGATGAAGTCTTTCTCTTCCATGGCCTGCTTTAGAAATGGCCTTCTTCTGTCGACCAGAAGTTTGGACAAGATTTGTGAAACTGTATTGAAAAGTCCAATCGGTCTGAATTGAGTCACTAACTAAAGACTCGGGTTTTGAGGGATCAAGCAAAGAAAGGGCTTATGAAACTACTTAGAGATAGAAAAAAGGGCTGAGAGCGAGGGCCCACATTGTATCCATCAGCGGCTAGGATAAAGACTTTGGCCCCTCTAGCGGTTGCCACTCAAAAGGTGGTTTTTTGTATTACCAGTCAATGGGCTGATACCATGCGTGTTTACAATGAAAGTGGCTTTCTGCTGCTACACTATGTATGTAGGCCCCCGGTCGGACTGCCTCGGTCACATGCTCGGCTTCGTCAAATCCCTAAGAATGAATATGAGGCTAGCTTTATTCACTCATATGAACTCCGGAAGTCAGCACTATGTTTGCTTATATACTATACGCAATTGAGATTGCTGGACCAATGCTTGCTAGCGGTATGTGAGCTTACCTCTGCCCGGACCTACAGCTCCAAAAAACGGCTATTTTCGCATTGCGGGAAGGGAGTGCAAGACAAATTATTGAATAGCCCCCTATTTGTTGAATGGACGAATCAAACCCTCAAACAGAAGGCTAGCTAAAAGTAGTGAATGAGGACTTGGGCGAGAGAAGGTCTAAGAGGCCAAGAGAAAGATTCCTACCATCACGAAGGATTCGATAAAGAGATGGCGCACTAATCCTCCTTGACTGGTACTCAAAACTCGAATGCCACTGCTGCTACAGGTAAATATAGGTGGGATCTCAATTCCTCGTTTTTGACATGCCACTTACAGGGAAATGCTATTTGCTGGTTTTCCCAGAGGAAGGGGAACGATCGGCCGATCGGTCTTTCTTTCTTCTGTTTTCTCTTCTTTCTTTTTTATAGGACAGAATGGAAAGCAAGAGGTAGGTTGAATGATTTCCCCGACTTTGATTTGAGCATCAATTACAAGAGTGCCAGCCGGGCGGCGGCACTAGAAATGTGGAATCACGTCTTGCGCCATATGTACTGAGGAGATCATCACTCGGGAGACATGGTTACAAGCCCGGCAACCAGTTCCTTCCAATAGGTCAACCTATCCAGTCCAGATCAAATGTTGGCATACCAATCAGGGTTCCCTTCCAGTGAAGAAGGCGTTTTGATATACGATTGGACCGGCTTGAGTCTATACTATCGCGAACAAAGTGAAGAATCCACATAATATACGCGTACGCGATTTGAGTAGCTTCTTGAATCTATATTCTCCTTGGATGAACTATGCTATTGCTTAAAGTTGACTTCAGTGTTTAAGACTTCTCGATTCACTAGCCCAGCGCTTCTTCCACTCGGAAATCTTTCCAAGCCTGAGTAAAGAAAGAAGACTGCGCTTTATAGATGAAGGAGCATACTAGCAATGAGACGGGGGATTAGATAAAGAAGTAAGCTCTCGATCCAACTATAGGCTGAAAGTGGATCAAATTCTTCGGGCGTTCTCCTTGTATACCGCTCCTGCCTTCCCTTTGGGTACGACTTTCAATTGGGAGAACTTGAAACTAGCTAGGGCGCCCTCGTTTGGGGCATAACTGTTATTTTTGAGGGCATTTGATCTTCCATAAACTACGCCAATCATCAAGGGGGAGGGAGTTGCACTGCAGGTTGCAACATTTAATGCATGGTGCGAACAGAAAACACACCATTGCGTGTGTGCCTCCATATGTAAAAGTCAGGTGAAGATCTAGTTTTAGACACAGGGGTGGCCTTGATGATGTTTATAATGTCTGCCGGGAGAGGGGTGCGTAGGACGTCCAAATTCCAGGATCCATTCTCATGCAGCACGTCCGAAACTTTAAGGAGTTTATCTTCATCCTGAACAAGGGGAACCAGAGCGGAGATGGGGCCTGATCCAAGCCAATTATCCTGCAAAAAGTCAGTCTCTGTGCCAGCTCCAATGCGTCTTTGAAGGCCTGCTTTCATAAGATCAAAACCTCTGCAAATGGCACGCCACACATGAGATGATGAGGGGGTAGAGGTTCACTGTTGGCCCCTGATATAGTCAGCATATTTCTCCCTTAAAACACGTACCCAGGGAGCTCGATGGTTTTGAAGAAATTGCCAAGCAAGCTTTCCCAGGAATGCGTCATTGTAATCTTTCATCAGACGAAGACCAAGGCCTCCTTGATCCCTAGGGGAGCAAATCAGTTCCCATTTGACAAGATGCATGTGACGATGCTCCTCATTATCCTTCCATACAAAGGCTCGTATGATTTTGTCAATTGTCACACAAGTATCTCGGGACAACTCCGTGGACTGCATGGTATAGAGCGGAATTGTAGAAAGGACTGACTTTGCAAGAGTGAGACGGCCCGCAAAGTTGAAACAATTTTATTTCCATCCACTCAACTTAGCTCGTACTCTATTAACAAGACTCTGATAGGTTTGAATAGTCTTCCGCTTATTAAGAAGTGGAACACCAAGATACATGCCCAGATCCCCAGTGATAGGAATCTCATAGTTTGCTCCTATACTCGCCTGCGTGGTGTCAGGAACATTACTGGAAAAAGAAATCTGTGACTTTCTGTAGCTCACTACTTCCCCAGAAAGTGAACAAAACTCCTCAAGAGTATCAAAAACCACCCTGGCTTGAGAATTAGAGGCCTCTACAAACAATAGAAGGTCATCAGCAAAAAATCAGTGTGAAATGGGTAAACCAGACCTGGTAAGTCGGAAAGGTTTCCGCAATCCCGCCTCAACTCGAGTGGTGATCATCGAGGCCAATTTCTCCATACAAAGCACAAAGAGATAGGGAGATAAGGGGCAGCCCTGTTTGACCCCTCTCTGAGAAGCCCCTACTAATGTCTCCATTCCATAAAATTTGATTGTAAGAGGAACCTAGACAAAACATAATAAGCTCCACCAAGTTCTCAGGGAAGTTGTAATCAAGTCAAGTTTTATTCAGGAAGCTCCAACTGATTTTATCATAGGCCTTCTCCAGATCAATTTGACATATCATGTAGCTTTTTTTGCCTGTCTGGGATCTCATCTTGGCTAGTCTCTCTTGTGCGAGAAGGATATTATCTGTGGTACTTCTACCTACAAAACTGCTCTGGAAGGGGCTGATCAGATCCTCCAAGTGGGGCCTTAGTCTATTCACAATACACTTCATAACAAGTTTGTAAGTAACATTACATAGTGTAATGGGGCGTAGTTGATGGACTGTCTCAGGTGGGCTGACTTTAGGAATCAAACTAATAAAAGATGAAAGCACAGAGATAGGAACCTTACTAGTCAGGAAGGCATCAAACACAAATCTGAAGAAAGTAGAACTACCTCCCAATTTCTCTGATAGAAACCAGCTGGTATACCGTCAGGCCCCGGGGATTTGAAAGGAGACATCCCAAACAAGCTAGCTTTCACCTCCTCCAAAGTAATAGGACAAGTCAAAGTTGTACGTGCTTCCATGTCCAACTTCGGGTGGTTAGTATCTAGATTCAGAATAGGAGACACGGATGTTTGATCACAGTACAGTTCTTGAAAATACGTAGCCACATGATCCTGGAGGATTGTTTTATCCAAACACCAATCTTCATCATTGATCTTGAGGGCAGAGATTTTGTTATTGTTACGTCTCAACAAAGCCTGCAAATGATCAAATCTTGTGTTGATATCACCTTCACCCAACCATTGATGCCTTTACTTCTGATGCCAAAGAGATTATTAATACCGAAGCAATTGATGGTACTGGCTTTCGATTCGGGGAAAAACTAGACTAATCAGTGTAGGAGAAGTTTAAGTGGAAGCAGTGGAGGCAGAAGGTCGAAAATCCCCACCACTCCCCCTGAAAGTAGCTAATTCAAAGCAAACTCGACCAAAGGACAAGTCTGTTCCTGCTTCGTTTTCTGTTCCCGATTCAATCTTCACCTTTCCTGAATGATAGTGAAAGATAAGAGATCAGTGTAATAGGTACAAAGAGGAGTGTCTTCGTTCGGTTCGGCGGCCAAGAAAACAAATAGGAAGAGCACTATGCAAGCTTATAATGAAGTAAATATATAAAAGCTATCACCACCTCGAGCAGTAAAACAAAGTCGTTACGGCTATGTTACTAACATGGACAGCTATTAATTGTATTCATTGACAGGAGTGACCGCTTTCTAGTCGTAGTTGGTACCGCCCCTGTTCACTTCAGCATGCAAGGAACACCTTCGGGAATAATCAAAGTTTTTCTCCTCTGCAAAGCTATCAATGCTTTATTCAAGATCTTTAGCAGTCGATCGTTCATTCTCCCTCCCCAGTGGCTTTCTAAAGCTCCACATTAATTAAAGAAGAAAGAAAATAGGAAAAGTACGGGGATCCCATTACTTAGTCAGGACCAGGGCCTCCTCGTGAGCCATAGTTATAGTGTAAGCATCTAAATTAGCCTTATCCGAAGCGCACGCACCCATCTGACCGACCAAGTCGAGCCCTTTCGGGTTACAGGGAAAGAAAGATAAAGAATCGAGTCACCGATAGCGCAAGAGATAGATGCCAAGGAATTCGCGTATAATAGATCCTTTTTTACTAGACTAAATGATTGATCTTGTCTTTCGACCTATCAAAGGACAGACAATTACATATATAAGCACAATCTCGCTTTGAGATGACACGCCCAAAAAGTCCCATGCCTTTCTTGGCTTTGGCTTGGTCCAAGCAGCGGGATAGGAAACTCTTCGTTTTGAAGAAAGCAGAGCCGGAAGGGAAAGAGTTTAGTGAAAAATTCCTCAACAGGGCATTCTTGAACAAGCGATTCTTGCACAATTTATTCTGTCTATCAATCCTCCTCGTCCAGTAACTATGCCAGTGCCTTTACTAGCTTTCTTCTTACTAGAGATTCATGTGCCCCTCACAAAGGAAAGCGGTAAAGTCCTCTCCCTTACAGAGGAGTGACTTCGTACCTCTTTGCACCCCTTTTTCCACATGCTTGAAGCTCTACCCCTTCTAGCCCAAACAATCCCATCTTTCTATGGTCTATACAGTAGACCAATAGCAATAGCTCTTCTGACCGGAATAGCTTTAGGGATTGGATTCGTTACCTTTCAAGCGTACTCTTCTGGGAAGGTTCTGGGCGCCTATGTCTCTGTAACAACAATAGCCCTTATTCAGCCAACAGCTTCTCAAGCTTCCCTTTTTCTTTTTTAGCATTTCGCTCCTACTCCTAACAAGCATTCTATTTATCTTATCATTTGATATCTTACAAATAATGCCTATTTTCGATCTTTTTCCTGGTCTGGGATCCAGAAGAGACCCGAAATTCCAGTTTTTGGCTAATGAAAGCCCCATGTTACGGACCTTTTCTTCATGGAGAGTGCATCCTTCTATTCCCCGTTCTCGATAGAGAGATGAGGGAAGGCAGCTCGACCGATGCATCTATTGATCTTACCTATGAATGCCTATTTGCTTGCTTTATTCCTTCATTCATGGAAAGCTTCGTCTTCTTTAACGAGACTTCTTACAAGCTCTGCAGCTTGCCTATTCTTTGCTATTCAGTGGCGAGCAATTCTATCCTAAATGGTGTATCTTGCTTCTTTCCCTCTTTGCTTGTCTTGTGCCTGTGCCGATGCCTACTCCTCAACCATAGCTTACCGATGACGAGAGACCTACGGATCAAGCAAGCTCGAACTTACCTATGTCATGAGTCTTGGCAGCACATGAAGGCCACTTACTGAAGTTGGAGTATCAATCGCTATCTCCCGCAGTCTAGTCTGACGCTCGTTCTCTCTGGGTCAAGCCCTTCGTTTCAAGAAAGCCTGCCCTGCCGGTAGGCACCAATTGAAGCAACTGAATAAGCACTCGCCATCGTTAGCTTAATATATATACAGTAGGTTCAAATTACAAGGAATGGCTTTCCCCCACTCAATAGCCCTTCTGTCTATAATAAGATTAATCCTCAGCTAAGAAAGAACAATTCCACATAGTGCTACACTGAACACCAACCAAGTCCCGATATGCAAATGGAAGCAACTACATCAACATAAAAAAGTTAGGAGTGAGAACGTAAACTATGTCTCTAAAAGTCTTTTTTCTTCTAGATTGCTCGGTAGTAGTTTATTTAGAGAGATTCTATCTAGTGCCTAATTCATCTTTATATTTGTATGTCCCAATTCGGTGTAAAAAGCGGTCCCGCGCCCCCTCCTCCCTCACTTCCCGCATCGAGCCCTTCCTACTTCATGCTTGTCAATGTTTTCTACTATAATGATATATCTGACTTGAATGACGAAAGAGATAGAAAGAACGAATGGAAAAAGGAGGATGAAACTGATACCTAAGAGCTCTCTTTACTGACAGCACGTCTTTACTTTCGTGTTTGGAGTAGGTGATAATGAGGAACAGCAAGGAGATGGCTTTTTAGCCAAAACAGTGTGGGTAGCCCCAATCAAGCGTAGCGATCACTGAACGATTGATTCCTCTTATTATACAAGATTCTTTGATGATATAGATGGTGGGAACTATGAAGCGGATTCATCATCTGAATCGGAGAACAGGCATCTCAGAAGGAAAGCCTTAACGCCCTTGCTGGGCTACTTTGCGGATAGAAGTAAGAAAATTAAGGAAGAGATGGCCTTGAGCCTGTTCCGGATTCTCTTCTATTAAGAAGGAGATTCCCAGGTTCTTTCGCTCCAAGACTAGTAGCTTTTCCGCCAACAACTTCGTCTTCTTAATCTAAAACGGATCCATCAACTCAAAAAAAGCATTGACCCTTGCTTGCGCTGGGTCTTTCTCGCCTTTCGCTACCTATTGTATTGAGTTCCCTCTCCTCGGTCACTGAACTGGGTTACTGAACTCCACCTTCTCGGAATCCCATTTCAGAAAGTCAGGTCGAAGGCAAATGGATTCCCTTGCTTGGGCAATAAAATAGTCTATGATTCCCATCTCGAAAAAAGAGTTTACAGCTACGGCACCCCCTATAACTAAACCACCAAGACCGGGTAACAGAACACCGGCCAGAGCAGCAGATTCAATAGCCGCGGTTCTTCCTCCACAGGCTCTGAGACTGCTACTTAGCCAGGCTACGAGATTGATTCTCTTATGATAGAAATAGGGAATCGGGAAAGATCACTCCTAAATGCATGCAACCTTATCCTTAAATAATCCTTATATACGATACCACCAGACGCGGCCCTGACACCAAATCTTTCTCCTATTGCTACTGCTATTGATACCTCACTGCACACTTTATCTATATGGATTGTGAACAGTGACAGAACTTTTGGTGTGCTTTCTTTCTTGTCAGCCGTTGGGGTACCACTCCTCTTCTCTTGTCCTTTGATGAAGAGGAACGGATCTGATGACAATGCGGATAGGAACGGAAAGACTGCAATTACACCTTCCATATTTTTTTTTTAAGCAATTTCTATCAATTGATTTTCGACTTCCTTGATCGAAGATGTCAAAGAGGTGAACCAGGTTCGACTACTGTCAGGCTATATTGAACGGTGGACAGAATGAGGGGGACTATTGATCAAAAGATGTTGGAATGCACGGGACAGGATCAAGTCCTCTTCATGGCAAGCTTGAGTTTGAACCTGGTCTATCTCATTGGTTAGCCAGTCCCACAGACAGAAAGAAACTGAGAGAAAAGTCGATTCGGGCGAGCAATTCCGAGATTATGAGCTCTTCCTATGACTACGAGCAGTAGCTGTAGCTGTGGCCAAGACACGAGCAAGAGAATAGCCATTCTTTCGTTTCGCACCTGATGAACTGGACACCTTTCTGACATCAAGGCAACTCCAACTACCGGAAACAGCCGTTACATTAGCTCGAACATTCGAGTTAGAGATGAAAAGGATCGCCCTTCAGCTATCAGAGTCTCGCCCTCCCTTAAAGAAATTTCATTGAGTCAGTGACCCCGCCCCCTATTAGAGAGGAAGAGTTCCGTTGTGTCCAGTCATCGTCTATTCAACTCAAAGAACTTGACTTTGACTTCTAGTTTGATTAGCATAAAGTGCCAGCTAGGCCAGCTATTAGTTCCACTGCTTTCCCAAGAAGGATAGGAGATGGATCAGACTCTTCAGCGGCAAAGAATGCGATCAAAGGACCCTATGAATACTACTAGCCGTAGCTGTGGTTGTGGCCAAGAAGCAGGCAGGGAAATTCCTTCTTTTAAAAAAGGAATTGAGTAAGGGAGATAACCTCTATTCCATGAATCAATAAAGCAAACTCAAAGTCTGGCTGTGCGAGAGGCCGACTATATATATAAGTTCTTCGCCTTGGAACATCACTTTGATATAAAAGATTTTACCCTATCTCTTTTGAATAACTGTTCAGGCAGGAACCAAAAAACCCAGCAGTTGAGTACCGAGAAGAGGCTATCCGGGCGAAGGTTTTCTTTCGACGCATTCTGAACCTGAAGACTGAATGCCCGGTATGACATCCAGTAGAAGCCCAGGGACGGATTGAACAGCAGCTGTTAGGGAAGCTAAGGATCTCTATCATTGGTTCATCAGAAGTCATCAAGCACGAAAGCAGCAAGGAGTGTGCTAGTTAGTCCCAAGCGAAGGAAAGAAGGACATGAGAGGCATTGAGAGGACTCAAGGACAAGACACGACTCAGACCCCGGCAATTAATTTGATCTTCATTGGCCTTGCTGTCCGCGGATCGGTTAATCCCCTTTGAAGGTGAAGCCCGTTTGAAGGCAAGTCATGGTATCCGGGATCGGACATCGAAAGGGAAGGCGAGGTTTCAAAGTCTATTAGGGAAGCGGGTCAAGCAACCGGTACCTTATATACGAGAGCACCAGATACGCCATGGATGATACATACGATTTCACTTATCCCAAAAGTGAAGATCTTATACCAACCTTTAGAAAGAGAATAGCCATTCCCTTCCAGTGCTTTCTATTGTGAGGAAGACCAAGCAATCTCAGATGTCGCCTTTCGAGTGAGATGTGATAATAGCGGACTTTGGGATTGATGTCGAGAGAGGACGCTCCGTATGAGGTTTTTTAGGTTGTTTGGATTGAACTTTATTCTATTCTGATTGAGACCCTTTCGTCAGGAGATGGGGATTGCTTACTCAGATCTAGGCCTATTGGACAGCTTTCCTTGGCGTTCATCATATCCCTTCCTCTAACGAGTGAAGAAAGCAAGAAGTCATCCGATCCTGGATCTTCCTTTGAGCAGCAATAAGATAAAGGCGACCTATACTGTTCCCGACTACATAGGTTATCGCTACGGATAGAGATCTTCCTAAAGAATAGTCCGTTAATCATAGGTTGTTACACCCCTTCCATGTTTGGGGGGCGGAGAAGACGTCTCCCCCAAGATGGGACTTTTAACCAAACACAGTCTTTTGATCGACTGGTTGGCAGTAGGCACTCTTTCTCCTTTGACTTAAAGTCGGCCACTGATCGTTGGCCTTTAGTCTTTCTGTTTGAGGTGGTGCAGTACCTATTTGACCGCTCCTTTGCCTCAAGTGTGGTTAATTCTGCATTTGCATGCAATATCTTTGAGGTGCCTTTTGTTAAACTTAAACGAAGGTTCTCTCAAGTATGCTTTGTGGCAGGGCAGCCGTTGGGATATCACGGTTCTTGGCCTACTTTCGCGCTATCACACCATATATTAGTGTGGTGGTGTGCGGAACAGGTGCACCCTGGTGTACGCTTTACATCGTACGCGGTACTCGGTGATGATGTTGTCATTGCCGATCAGGAAGTCGCCAAAGTCTATGCTATGAATCTGCTTTGGGTGGATTGGGGGTAAAAATAAGTTATCAAAAGTCCTTGATCCCCCATTCAGGTTCTGCTGAGTTTGCTAAATGCTTCAGGGTTAGGGAATCTCGTATTAAAGAGAGAGATCTTTCCCCGAGAGTCAGGAGTTCTTGCCCTAATGTCAGTTCCTTCGCTAGCCTAGTGAAGAGTTAGCCCTAAACTTGAAAGCAAGTCGAGCATTCCATCGGTCCAGCCAGGGCCTATCAGTTAGTCTTTCACTTAGATTTTTCATCTTAGCTTGTAGTTGTTCGATTTTCCTCTGATTCTGCTCGTATCTTGTCCTGTGATGAAGAGGAACTGAGATGAGTCATAGTAGGGGTCACTCCTTTTCCCTTCTGTCTCATCTACCTTCTCCATGAGAGAAGGTGAGAACTCATCAATCAAAAACTTTTCGTATAATAAGGAAGTGGCTAGTCTATCTTTGTTTCTTTTTTCTTTCTCTTCCTGCTCTTATCCTATGCCCGCTAGGAACCGCTAATAGTCATAGTGGGACCTCCTTTTATGTCTTTAACAAAGTAAAGTTCTTGTCTAATTGATCAAGAGAAGGGGATCACTACTCTAATTAAATACAGACGGACCTGCTTTGAGTGTCCTTTCTGTGCTCTGTTTTAAGCTGGAAAGAGTGCTTTACCGATTCGATGGTTTAGCTCCGGAGATCCTCTTTTATCTGGTTTCGGTAGGATGAATTTCATTTGATGTTTGACGCATCGCATATAGTTAGCCTGACTAAGGCATCGATATCAAAAGAAGTAATGTCAGCTCTCATGAAGGTAAGCACATTTTTTTGATTAGACGATTCTAAGGGTACGGGACACCTCCTCCAGTCTATTAGGCGAGGTATGTTCTCTTGGCCTGAGAGTTGGCTTTCTTGACGTCGTCTTATAGGTGGTGGTCGGGTTCAGAAGGTGCGCGACCCAATTCTCTCTCGAGATGTTACTCAAAAAATTCGAAAGATTTCGAATCAGCTTCAGACAGACTTTCTTTCGTGTTTTGTTGTGTCATCAGACAAAAGAGCTTTTTTATTTCTTGCTCAGGCTTCATGCTCTTCTAAACCTGCCTTTTTTTCTGTTGTGTCTTTAGCAGATAACTCAACTTTCGGGTTGATCTTTCCATCTGCTAAGGTGTACGACGACAAGCCGGTGTTCCTTTTCATATAATCTTCTTTGTCTCCTGCCGGACTCCCTTATTCATCGATAAATCGAATGGAGATAACCCCAACTCCGAGAAGAATTCCCTTTAATTCAATAAGGGATCTGACCGTCAAAGGAGAGAAACTGAGATAGTAGTATGCCTCGAAAGGAAGAAAGTCTGCTCTTTCCCAACATCCAGCTCTTTCCTTTCTATTTCCCCACGTCCAGGTATTTTTTAATTTCGAGTGCCTGGTGAATCTGTTCTTATAGAGTGGTACCCCTTTATTCTGCTTTCCTTTTTTGCCTACTTTCGTTCATATGGCTTTCGGGCTCATCAGGGGAGAACTCCTCTAATCAATAAGATATTGTTCTTGCTAACCCCTTCTCTTGTTCTCTGTCTCTTAGCAAAGCTATTGGACAATGAGATGATCCCTTATCTTCTATGTTCAGGTAAGAGAGATGACTGAGACGGTAAGAAAGGGAGTTGGAAAAGCACGGATAGGGCCACGATATCTCTCATTGAGAAAGCGCTATCAAAGCCGCTGTCCCATTCGTTCAAGAGCGAACAACCACTAAATTGCTTGTTAAATGGAGGAGCAGAAGGGGCAAAGTCAACGACTGAGGCAAGAAGGTATGTGAAAGTAGAAGCCAGGGACAGAGAGAGCGGAGGAGAGGACTGATTGAATGTCATTTAACGCTGATAGGAAGGGGGTATATGACTGAGTGAAACTCGGGGTATTGATTCCCAGTTAAGCCCTCAGGGTGAAAGAAAGAGTTCTACCGAACCCGAAGAGAGAGGAAGTTCCCAGCTTTCCCAAGCAGGAAAGGAGTCACTCGCCCGACGTTAGGGTTGTTTCCACACCGGAATACTGATCCCGATATTCCCTGAGGAAAGGCATCCCAAGAAGGAATGAATCTACGACAAGGGAATCTTCTTCAAGCAGAGTTGGAGCGTAGCAATGCAGCTCAGTTAGGAGCGAAGGGGAAAGGGGCGAAGAAAGATGCTCGACCAAGAAGTCTTTGAGTGACGTCTCGACTTCGAAGGATAGGGGTGAAGCAGTGGCTATCAGAGTTTCAATCAAAGAGAGAATCTTTTACCGCACCATCAGATGCTAGATCGGCTTCTAGACCGGAGGAAGAGGGGGAATTGGCACTTAGCTCGTAGGATAGGGCTACCGGTGCAGGAGAGGTAAGAATCAATTAATATTTACTTAGGGAGTTTAGTTACGGTTTTGAAAGTAGATTGAATAGCATTAGTTGTTCGTTAAGCCTAGCTCCGGGGATATTCTCTTACTTTCTTCACCTGGAAAAGGCTACTTTTGAAATGTGAAAATCAAGTCTTATAGTATAGGAGGGCAACTCAGTCCTCTGTCCTTCGCCTCTAGTCTTTATTCGAGTGACATACTAGTTTCGGTGGGGAACTCAGTTTCCCTGGCCTAGCAGAGTTGGTTCAGGAAAGTCAAATTTCTAACTTCGAGTAGCTGGAATGGAGGGTTTCCTGTTCTTACCAATGAGACCGATCTTCCCCTTCTGTTCCCTTTCTGTATCTTGGCTATAGAAGAGTAGTCCTATACGGACTGGATTGTATCCCCTGTTCTCCTTTAATGAAATCTACTTCTTCCTTTGCTGATTCCTCTCATCTTTAAGTGAAATAGATAAAAAGGGAGTTAGCAGTTCTTAATAAAAAAAAAAAGAGAAAGATGGTTATTTTTCTTCCTTATCTTCCATATTATAATAACTGAAAGAAGAAAAGACTGGCATGTGTGAAGCAGACAAAATTCGTCTCCTTCTTCGAACCTTTTGGTATGTATTGCCCCCTCACTATAGATCAGATCCACCAGACGAGAAACTCAATTCCGCACTGCTGCTGAGTCGTCGGACTGATCCACCAAGGGATTCGTGGAATTTCTGTGGATTGCGTTGGGGGAAATCTACCAAAGCTAGGCAGATAGATAGACTCCCTCCCCATCCGAGCCGACTAAAGAGGAAGTGGATCCCCTTGCCGAGTAGCATGGATTGAATTTTCATTAAGTAGTCTTGGATGTGATACCAAGGAAAGCAGGGAATGAGCTAGACTCAGACTTCGCTGCATTGCCACGTTCCAATTCTCCTTTTAGTCGAGTTGGAACCTCTATCTATAAAGACATGCTTTGATGAAAGTGTTGCTATTAAGTAAGTAGCGGCTCTCTTCATTCGCCACCAAACAAACTAGATTATAGCAACAATGCAGCTTGTACTGTTTCAGTGAGATTCATTCTATCTTATTGCAGCGGATATGCGACAGACTATCAATCTCACAAACTCGAAATATCGTAAGAGAAGACAAGACGGATCAAATTGAATAATCGAAGAGAGATGGGATCCTAGCTACGAGTCAGTCCCTCTGACGTCGAATGATCTACTTGCTTGTACTTATCTTTTCTTTGTCGAGATTGGCTTAGTTTTCAGTGTATTTGAGTACAAGATCGAAAAGAATGCATTCAAAGTGAGATGTCCAAGGAACGAGGAAAAGAATCTACGAGTAATCCATCCAACGCGAAACGAGAAATCCATCAAAAAGAAAATTTTGCATCAAAAGCGTCACGAGAATGATAAACTAGGGAAGAAATGTTAGAAGATGTTCAATCAGTTTTGCAAGAGATGACTGGAAATCACTGTGGGTGTGGGGCCAAATTCATAATCCTATTTTTGTTTTGGGACTAATCCTCCCCCTGATAATGATAATGATCTATATCAAGTCCTGTGATCGTATAATCTATTTCTCTTCATCCAGTCTAGCTATCCATCCAAGAGCCAGGATTCACTCCAGCTGGAGTCTTTCTTGTTGCAAAGCCGTTTCAAGTTCAAGCTAGACTATATCTAATAAAGAGATTATATATATACTCAGAAAAGAAGGGAGAGAAAGCAAGGTTAGGAATGCCAAACATTAGGCCAGGCCCAAAAAATTCATCGGGATGAATTTAAGAATTGGCCTGAGGGGTGTTGAACTCACCCTGGTCCCCAAGGAAAAACTCCATTCTGAATCTGCGAAGCGGTGCTGTTGTTGTTGTACATGCCCACGCAATCAGATTGGGGGGATTGGGGGAGAGGGTGAGGGCGAAAAAGCAGAAGAAAATTTTGAATCTGCGAAGCGTCACGAGAATGATAAACTAGGGGGAAGAAATGTTAGAAGGTGCAAAATCAATGGGTGCCGGAGCTGCTACAATTGCTTTAGCGGGAGCTGCTGTCGGTATTGGAAACGTGTTCAGTTCTTTGATCCATTCCGTGGCGCGAAATCCATCATTGGCTAAACAATTAGAAATAAAGAATAAGAGTTGGAGTTGTTGGGGCAGGATCTTTTTCTTGTTCTTGATCGGATTTCTTTTGTCGATCTTGCGCTCCTATGTCAAACAACAATTTGTTGCTTTGATGGGGGGTGTGACAACAACTCTGATTTTTTTTATGTCAAATGACAGTCTCAATCCCGGCCAATCACCTTCCTCCTCGTGGAGTGGGTCGTGGATTGAGAAATGGTTCGGAGAGGGCTCATCAGCGGCCCAAAATCAGCAACCACGGGAGGCTCCAGAGGGGAGCACCGACCCATCACGCTCCACCTCGTCGGAGAAGGAATCTTCCTTCGAGATGAATGTCTTGATGGAGCCCTTTTCCGACGATGAAGCGGGACCGTCCCATCAAGTACGCGATGGTGCGGGGCCGTCAAACGCCCTGTTCGGATCCATCTCTTCGGAAACGGAAACGGGGGGCACGTCCGTAAATCAAGGAGTAGCACGGCCTGTGCCTCCCGCTAACCCAGTAGCTTCCGGGGAGGCGGGAGCCGGTCCATCACATGTGGTTCCCTTTCCTTATGACGACGAGGAGGTTATAGGGGGGGATTCGGTGCTGTCTATACAGCGGAGACTTTTGTCAAAAAACGACTCCCCTTCCGCCCATGAGATCACAATGGCACGGATTGAGGCCCAAGATCTCATGGAAGTCAAAGTAGAGATTGTCCGTCTCATGGCGCCTCGTGACCCGGAGGGGGATTGGGATCGGCAAGGGGCCCGCGCCCTCGATAATATGCGTCGCGCAACAGGGGAAGAATCACTAGAGAAGCTAGTTCAACTCCGTGAGCGAATAAAGGAGGGGGATGAGGCAGCCATACGAAGTTTACAGTCGAAGATGATCGGCAGGAGAAGACGAGATGAAGATGCGGCATCTTCAGCATAGATTCTGGTCTCTGGTTTGATGGTTGCACGTGCTAAAAACCCGGTACATTCCGTTTTGTTTCCCATCCTAGTCTTTCGCAACACTTCAGGTTTACTTCTTTTGTTAGGTCTCGACTTCTCCGCTATGATCTTCCCAGTCGTTCATATAGGAGCCATAGCCGTGTCATTCCTATTCGTTGTGATGATGTTCCATATTCAAAGTCCAAAGACTCCCATGCTTTCCGTTGGTCAACAACCAACCACAACTCTCTCACTAC